GAAAGATCGTTTAATGTAGTTGAAATAACGGAATTCGGGGTTGTTTGGTCAAGTAACGGAAAATCAATCAAATTCATAACTGTCTCAATATAACCTTTTCCTTCCTTTTTCTTTTTTTTGTTGTCTGAATATTCAGTTAAGACCATTCTAATGCTCCTTTTCGCCATGCATAAACTGAACCAACAATTGGGATAAGCACGAAAATGAAAGCTTCTATAAATACGGATACACCCAATACATCAAAACTCATCGCCCATGGATAAAGAAAGACCGTTTCAACGTCAAAAACAACAAAAACTAGAGCAAACATGTAATAGCGGATTCGGAATTGTAACCAAGCGTCTCCCATGGGTTCTATACCTGATTCATAACTAGAGAGCTTCTCTGGTCCTTCACTAATTGGGGCTAAAACTCCGGAAATTACAAATGCCAAAATAGGAATAGCACCCGATATTATTAGAAATGCCCAGAAAATATCATATTCGTGAAGCAGAAACATAAATGGACTCCTATTAATGTGGAATAGGTTGAATTATTCGATTTGAATTTCAATTGTAAATTCATCCAGAACTTCTTAAAGGAAAAGGGAATTTTTTTTGATCAAATAAAACTACATAGTTTAGAGTTTGTTTGCCATGGTGCATGCCTTATTTAAAGATTCATACAATGGAACCCCACTTACCATTTTTTTTTGATTCCATTTAGATATGGTATCGATATAGGATGTTCCCACCCAAAGAAAACTCTCTTACTTTATCTCGGTTTCTCTTTTTAAAAAGTAATTAAATACAAAAAAATAGTATAATTAGAATACTAATAAATAAGACTAATTATAGCGTAAGAAATCGTATTAGTATAACTATATTTTTCTAGTTCATTTTATATTATAAAAATACAAATATAAAATGCATTAATTTAATTCTTAATCCATTTCCACTTTTTTTTTTTCATTTTGATTGAAAAAAAAGTGGAATGTGTTAGGGCTATACGGACTCGAACCGTAGACCTTCTCGGTAAAACAGATCAAACTAATTATTATCGAAATGATGCGAACTGTTTCAAAGACCCAACATGCATTTTCTTGCATTGGGCTCTTTCATCAACTGATTGATATAAAGATCAGTTAGTCCACCATATTTTTTCTTTTTTACAGGAAGATAATAAGATGGTTCCATGTGTTCTGTGATTCATGATTTGTATTCTGATCTAGGAACAATACCAAAGTGTTTCAAAGAGGGGTTACCTTGACTTAGGTCTGCCTCTGGCCTAGATTAACCTAAGTTAAATGGAATCTCTATCGCTCCGCTACAAGAGTCAAATATGAGACTTCATACACCTTAAAGTTCATAGGATAAAAAGAGGTTCTTTTGAGTCCCTTATACTCATTATGCCTAGCATTGAATGGGCTGGTATTTACCTTATCAATTAGCAAATCAATGGCGGGTTCTATTTCATTTGGCACCTGAATTCGCACTCGAATCGGACCAAATCAAATATTTGTCAGGCTATTGTTCTCTTCTTCCTTCGAATCTATGGAGTAAGACATCGATTTCTCAATAAGATCAATTATGTTCATTGCATAATGGGCCCCTTTGAAAAGCATTGGCGCACGTGTAAACGAGGTGCTCTACCTAACTGAGCTATAGCCCTTGTCATAGACATCTTAACATATAGAGAATTTCTTGTCAAGATCGGATCCCACATGAGAGTTCTTTAATCCGTTTACTGTTAATGGATTGGTATTGCGTAGAAAAAATATTCCACCTATAATCCCCGAGGCGATGGGTCCTTTGTGATGATGAATAACCTACTTAACTCAGTGGTTAGAGTATTGCTTTCATACGGCGGAAGTCATTGGTTCAAATCCAATAGTAGGTAGAACTTATTAGATACCAGAGTTGATGGTATCTAATAAGTTTTTCTAGCCATCTTCTTTTTTTTTGTTGTATCATCTAGAATTGATTGTATTCAATTGGCAGAATCAAAATATGGTATATAATAAAGAACCTCTAAAGAACTTCTTTTTCTTATTTTTATGTGTGTTTTTTTTACTAGTAGGAAATAACCTTAACAGCCTCTACTCGTGTCCGAGCTCGTCTGAGAGCTAGATTCGCCTCAATTGCTTGTCTCTTTCCCTGAGCTCCACTCAAGTTAGCTTCAGCTATTTCAAGAGCTTGTTGAGCCTCTTGCGGATCAATGTCAGTACTCATCTCCGCATCATTTCCTAAAATGGTGATCTCATTATTACTTATTCTAGCGAAACCACCCATCAAGGCTACCGTTAACCATTGGTCGTTGAGACGTATTCTCAAAAGACCTATATCTACCGCTGTGGCAATAGGGGCGTGGTTTGGTAATACGCCAATTTGTCCACTATTAGTAGATAAAATGATTTCTTTCACTTCTGAATCCAAAATAATTCGATTAGGGGTCAGTACACAAAGATTTAAGGTCATTTCTTCAATTTGCTCTCCCCTTCTAAGTTCATAGCTTTCGCGGTAGCTTCGTCGATGTTACCTACCAAATAAAAGGCCTGCTCGGGAAGACTGTCTAATTCCCCAGAAAGGATCAATCGAAACCCCCTAATTGTTTCGGCGAGACCAACATATTTCCCTGGAGAACCAGTAAAGACTTCTGCCACGAAGAAGGGTTGTGATAAGAAGCGTTCAATTTTTCGTGCTCTTGCTACAGTTAAACGATCTTCTTCGGATAATTCGTCCAACCCCAGGATAGCTATAATGTCCTGAAGTTCTTTGTAACGTTGTAAAGTTTCCTTAACTCTTTGAGCAGTTTCATAATGTTCCTCGCCAACGATCCGAGGTTGTAACATAGTTGACGTTGAATCTAAAGGATCGACTGCTGGATAAATACCTTTGGCAGCTAATCCTCTTGATAGTACGGTAGTAGCATCTAAATGTGCAAATGTCGTGGCAGGAGCAGGGTCGGTCAAATCATCTGCAGGTACATAAACTGCTTGGATCGAAGTTATAGACCCTTCTTTGGTGGAAGTAATTCTTTCTTGTAAAGAACCCATTTCGGTACTAAGGGTAGGTTGATAACCCACTGCAGAAGGCATTCTCCCTAATAAGGCAGATACTTCTGATCCCGCTTGAACGAAACGAAAGATATTGTCGATGAATAAAAGTACATCTTGTTCATTAATATCCCGGAAATATTCTGCCATGGTTAGTGCAGTCAAACCTACTCTCATACGAGCTCCTGGTGGTTCATTCATTTGACCATAGACTAGAGCTACTTTTGATTCTGCAATATTTTTTTCATTAATTACCCCGGATTCTTTCATTTCCATGTAGAGATCATTTCCTTCACGAGTACGTTCACCTACTCCACCAAATACGGATACGCCTCCATGAGCTTTGGCAATGTTGTTGATCAATTCCATGATAAGTACTGTTTTACCCACGCCGGCTCCCCCAAAGAGTCCAATTTTTCCTCCACGGCGATACGGAGCTAAAAGATCCACCACTTTAATTCCTGTTTCAAAGATTGATAATTTCGTATCTAACTGTATAAAAGCAGGCGCAGATCTATGAATAGGCGATGTTGTACGAGTATCTACAGGACCTAAATTATCAACAGGCTCCCCAAGAACATTGAAAATTCGTCCGAGAGTAGCTCCGCCGACTGGAACACTTAGAGCAGCTCCTGTATCAATCACTTCCATTCCTCTCGTCAGACCATCTGTAGCACTCATAGCTACAGCTCTAACTCGATTATTTCCTAATAATTGTTGTACCTCACAAGTCACATTAATTTGCTGACCGGCAGTATCTCGACCTTTAACTACCAAAGCGTTATAAATATTAGGCATCTTGCCCCGGGGGAAAACAACATCCAGTACTGGGCCAATAATTTGAGTGATACGTCCTAGGTTTTTTTCTTCAAGTGTGGAAACCGTAGAACCAGAAGGATTCGGATTGATTTTCATAATATAATAAAGTAAAATATGTCGAAATTCTTTTGATTGAGAGACTATGGTACATAGTACCAAATCAATTTCTGGTAGCAGCTTGATTAATTAATTCAATACGAATTAAATGGGAATTAGTACTCGATTTAGTTGGTACCACCCAACCGAATAAAATTCAATCGTTTACTCATTAAATTTAAATGAGTAAATTTTCAAGTTCAATCTATTCTTTTTTCAAAAGATCAAGTAGATGAATAAGAATTGTGAGTAAGTGAAGTGTGTTTCATTTCTCTATCATTATATTATACAAAATACCATCTATACTTATACTCGATTAGATGAAATCTATGAAATTCTAACTCGTGATTCATTATTACGATCTCATTGACTGTTTTCTTTTCTATATATCTAACTATATATCTATATATAGTTAGTTTAGTTAGTGTCTATTTTTGTTTTATTCCCCTTCTCTTTCATGGATGAATTATCCCTATTTTCACATCTAGGATTTACATATACAACACATATCACTGTCAAGGGGGAATTTTTCTTAGTATTTTTTTTTTAGATTCAAAATGGAAAGTGCCCAAATTCAATTATAAACTTGAAAAACAAAAATTGGGTTGCGCCATATATATCAAAGAGTATACAATAATGATGTATTTGGTGAATCAAATGCATGGTCTAATAAGAAACTTAATTCATTGATAATATTAGTTGAATATTTTTTGAAAGATTTTTGTCAAAGTTTTCATTCACGCCTAATCTATATCGAGTAGACCTTGTTGTTGTAAGAATTCTTAATTCATGAGTTGTAGGGAGGGACTTATGTCACCACAAACAGAAACTAAAGCAAGTGTTGGATTTAAAGCTGGTGTTAAAGATTACAGATTGACTTATTATACTCCTGATTACGAAACCAAAGATACTGATATCTTAGCAGCATTCCGAGTAACTCCTCAACCCGGAGTTCCCGCTGAAGAAGCAGGGGCTGCGGTAGCCGCCGAATCTTCTACTGGTACCTGGACAACTGTGTGGACTGATGGACTTACCAGTCTTGATCGTTACA